TTTATGTTATTGTTATGAAAGAGTACGAAAAAAAAAAAGAAACTTTGGGATTGCTGAATCAAAGACGAGATAAATATATAAAAAGCAACGGAGCCATCATAGTATTTTTTAACTGCTCCGAAAGGAAGGATGGTAATTGGATCATTTGCCGACCTGAATCGGATAAACCCTATATCTATATTTTTTCTCTTTCTTCGATGGAAATGGAAGGTAAAGTGAATTCCATTGTATAGCCGTATGCAATGCGCAAAAGATGCCTGTACGGTTGCTCAATTCTATCTTTCTTTTTTTATTATTCTTTATCTCTTCTCCTCACCTCATCATGCGAGATAGAGGAACCATTTGTTATATTATCAGGGTAATGATACATCAACCTGCGAGTTCTTTTTATGAGGCACAAACGGGAGAATTTATCCTGGAAGCAGAAGAACTACTGAAACTGCGCGAAACCATCACAAGAGTTTATGTACAAAGAACGGGCAAACCCCTATGGGTTGTATCCGAAGATATGGAAAGGGATGTTTTTATGTCAGCAACAGAAGCCCAAGCTCATGGAATTGTTGATCTTGTAGCGATTGAATAAAAAAAAATAGCAGTAAGTTTAAGCAAATCGCCGATTTGAGATTTTATCTTCTTACTTATTACCGGGTTTAATAATATTCTATTCATCTATTAAATAGAGAAGTAATTCATAATCATCCGGTTAGGATTGATCTAAACCAGCCCATTTATTATGTATACGATTCAACATGCCAACTATTAAACAACTTATTAGAAACACAAGACAGCCAATCAGAAATGTCACGAAATCCCCCGCTCTTGGGGGATGTCCTCAGCGTCGAGGAACATGTACTAGGGTGTATGTGCGACTCGTTCCGATCACCATTGGTAGAAAAAAAGGGAAAGAAATTTTCCAGTATCAATGATCAGTACTATTGAATAGTATAAAATGGAAGGAAGAAGGTCGTTCACTATCTATATATCGAAAACTAAAAAAAAAAGATCTATTCAATTCTTCTATTGTATATGAAATTTATGGTTTCCGATGAGAAAAAATTCCTCATTGGTAACAAATAGTTATTCATTAAGCGGGGAAATCCTATTTTCAAAGACGAAATCTTATGCCTATACTCTTGCAAAAACGGACTAAGAGGGTCAGCTACCCCATCCAATCTTCATAATTAAATACCGTTACTCTATAGGTAGATCTCGTTGTGAAAGACCTATTACTAGATAATTCATCGGTAGAGCCGAAGAACGGAAACTGTACAACTTGCTAATAGCATTGATTAAATGAAGTAAGGGACTCCGGTATATATAGAGGACCTCACCGTTTAAGACATAACCATAGAAACGATGGAATCCACTATTTCGTTATTCATTTCTATTTATTCCTTTTTTCGATACCTAGTATCAATACTCGTTTCGAGGTGAAATGTCTAAAAGAAAAGACAAATCGTGGTCGGGAAGGTTATAGTAGCAAAAGCCATTGGAATTTTTATTTTATACATTGGAAGAATCCGTTTTGTTATTAATAAACTAGGAAAAGGGAAAAGAATAACTGAAAGAAAGGAAATCAATTAGTTATTCATGAAAGTTTCATTTATTCAATGACTAGAATTAGACGAGGATATATAGCTCGGAGACGTAGAACAAAAATTCGTTTATTTGCATCAAGCTTTCGGGGGGCTCGTTCAAGACTTACTCGAACAATTATTCAACAGAAAATAAGATCTTTGGTTTCGTCTCATCGAGATAGAGATAGGAAAAAGATAGATTTTCGTCGTTTGTGGATCACTCGGATAAATGCAGTAATTCGCGGGAATAGAGTATCCTATAGTTATAGTAGATTAATACACAATCTGTACAAGAGACAGTTGCTTCTTAATCGTAAAATACTTGCACAAATAGCTATATTAAATAGGAATTGTCTTTATATGATTTCTAATGAGATCAGATCATAAAATAAAAAAGGAAATTGTAAGGAATTTGTCAGAATATTTTAAATGGAGTTCGCTGGAGAATGAACTCCGGGAAGGTAGAGTAGAAATTAGTATGATAAAGAGAATATGATAAAGTCGTTCAAAATTAAATGAGCGAATATGTCCAATATCCAATAAAAAAAGATTTCTTCTTCTTCCCCAATTTTTTTTCTTACGATTTTTCGAACAAAATATCAATCTGTGTTTGAGTTCGGATTTTTATTTGGGTTCAATTGAGGAGTAAAGTAAGTCTACTTTTTTTTATTTATTTATGGTTCTAAGACCAGTAGCTCCGGCGGTCGACTCGCTTCTTTCAAATTGTTTCTCATTATTAAGAAAAGGTAACAAAGATAAAATACGAGCTTGTTTTATAGCAATAGTAATTAATCGTTGTTGTTTTAAGGTTAATCTATTTACCCGTCTAGATAATATTTTTCCTTGTTCACTAATAAATCGACTAATTAAACTCATGTTTCTATAATCAATTCGATCCCCCGATTGGATCGGGGGCAAACGCCTACGAAAAGATCGCTTGGATTTAAGAAAGAGTCGCTTGGATTTTTCCATGGTTTGTTTATTTCTTATCCTCCAAATCCTATTTCAATTTGATCCAAAAAGATTTCCAATTCAAAATATAGGATTTGATTTGGCTTTTTTTTTAGTTAGTTATATTATGTTAACTAAAATGAAAATATATAAAATAATATGGTATATATAGAATATGTCCTTTTCGTGTTACTTGTAAGAGTGACACACAGGCACTTGATTCGAGTTATTTCTTTATCTCCCCGTGAATCGTATGTTTGTAACAATAGGGACAGAATTTTCTCAATTCCAATCGACTAGGCGTATTGTGTCGATTCTTTTGAGTAATATATCTGGAAACACCCCTTGATTCCTTATTAAGACCGTTTCTAACACAGTTGGTACATTCTAAAATAACCGTTACTCGGACATCTTTACCCTTGGCCATGAACCTCCTTTGCGTTTTTGATTCAACCAATTCTTCTACTTTCCGCGAAAAAAGGAAGGAAAAAAGAAATAAAAAAATAAGAAGTAAAACAACAAACTAATATTTAGGTATATTTTGAATCGAATTCGATTCAATGTACAGTATTTTATTAAAAGATCTTGTATGATCTTCTTGCCCTAGACACATTTCTGTTCTCACAATATTATTTCTAATTCGATTTTTTCTAAAAAAAAAAGAAAAGGGGGGGAGGGATTAGTCACAAATCTTTTGATTCTATCTCTAATCTTCTTCACCCCTTCTCATGTCAATAACTAGAACGAAAAAAAAGGGAATGTCAACGCATCCGGAAATAAACGATTGATCTCTATCAAAAGACCTGCTAAAGCCCCAAACCATAGAGTACTTAGTACCGGTGCCACGGAAAGATATGTTTTTAGATCTCGCATTTTAAATCCTCCTTCTTTATTCTTTTTATTTATTTATTGTATTATTTATTGTAATGCCTAATGTTAATACATATATGATCCGATATAATATATATGTAAGTAGTTAAGGACCGCTTGTATTTTATTTGTACACGGAATTCCTAATTCCAATTGAAATCTACAATGATTCGGTAGATAAGATTTTCCTTTTCTTAAAACCGAAAAAGACGTCCCTTCCGACTGAGCATTCCCAAAAAATATTCCCTTTTTTAGTTATTTTTTATTTTTACGATGAGTTTCATATTCATGTGTATATAAACCTTCTATTATTATTATATGTTACATGAGAATAAATGTTACATGAGAATAAAAAAAAGAAATGGCAAGATAACTTGGATATATCAATGGAGAAAATAAGGATTTTGAAAACAAGACAGGGATTCTATAAAATGACACTGTAGACCAATTGAAAGGGATGTAGCGCAGCTTGGTAGCGCGTTTGTTTTGGGTACAAAATGTCACGGGTTCAAATCCTGTCATCCCTACCTATTACTTCTCGTCTGAGCAGTAACGAGGGATTTATTGAAATCGATTAAAATCAGGCATACATAATCTTTTTTATATTATATCATATTCTATATGATAGTCTTATGTATACAAGATGTATTCGGGTTAGAAAAAAAATCCTCTTCTTTTTTTTTTCGTTTTAGCTAGTGTGATAATGATAAGAAGATAAGAAAGCGCTCTTAGTTCAGTTCGGTAGAACGTGGGTCTCCAAAACCCGATGTCGTAGGTTCAAATCCTACAGAGCGTGATTCCATTCTTGGTTAGGTTAGTCCCAAAATTACAATTAAATAATTGAACAATTAAATAATTGAACAGTAATCTTAATTTGACCTCCTTTGGATTAAAGAAAAGAGGAGAGGAGGTCAATTAAAAAAAAAGATGTTAATTAATTTAATCAAAGATCCAACTGATCACCACGTCTGTATTGTAAATATGCAGTTACAAATAATCCAGCTAAAGTAATAGGAATTAGACCTAAGACAATTCCAAATAGAAAAACTTCAATCATTTCCATTTTTTTGAAAGGGAAAAAGGAGAGGTAATATCTATCCCTACATATTAATCCGCATTGCTCATGAATCTCAATGACCACTAATTGGAAATTGACTCTCTAAGGAACTATAGAGTCTATGAATACCACAGAAAGATTTCTTTTTATGCGTTGTGTTCATTCAATTAATTTCAAATAAGTCGTATCTTGGTCAGACCAATAAAGAGAGCTGAGGTTATAGTTAAAGCTGCTAGTAGAAAACCGAAATAACTAGTTATAGTAAGCATGAAGATGAAGGAGTTAAATGAAATGTGTTCTTTTTATCCATATGTTTATAAAGCACTTCCCTAAGTTTCAATATACGAAGATAAGCAAAAATATCAATTCAAATGAAAGAATAAGTTCAATTGATAGTTGTTAATTCATCAATCATTATAGACGGGATTAACAAAAACATAGAGTAAGGGAGGTAGAAAAAGAGATCAATTAATCATTTGTAATGTCTACCTATCCCTTAATTTCGAATCAAGTGATTCATTAGATAATTCTTGAGTAGACTAATA